TAAAACAAACGGTTCAAGTAATTAAATATTATTTAATGGATGAACATGGAAAAATTTATAATCCCGACCTCTCCAGTAATATTTTTTTGAATCCATTCCATTTGAATTGGTATTTTCTCGATCATAATTGTTGTGAAAAGACATCTACAATAATGAGTCTTGGGCAGTTGATTTGTGAAAATGTATGTATAGCCAAAAACAGACCCCGCCTAAAATCGGGTCAAGTTATACTTGTTCAAGTTGACTCTATAGTAATACGATCCGCTAAGCCTTTTTTGGCCACCCCGGGAGCAACTGTTCATGGCCATTATGGGGAAATCCTTTACGAAGGAGAAACTTTAGTTACATTTTTTTATGAAAAATCGAGATCTGGTGATATAACGCAGGGTCTTCCAAAAGTGGAACAGGTATTAGAAGTGCGTTCGATCGATTCAATATCGATGAATCTAGAAAAAAGGATTGAGGTTTGGAACGAATGTATAACAAGAATTCTTGGAATTCCCTGGGGATTTTTGATTGGTGCTGAACTAACTATAGTGCAAAGCCGTATCTCTTTGGTTAATAAGATACAAAAAGTTTATCGATCCCAGGGGGTGCAGATTCATAATAGGCATATAGAAATTATTGTACGTCAAATAACATCAAAGGTTTTGGTTTCAGAAGATGGAATGTCTAATGTTTTTTCACCCGGAGAACTAATTGGATTGTTACGAGCGGAACGAATGGGGCGCGCTTTAGAAGAAGCGATCTGTTACCGAGCCATCTTATTGGGAATAACAAGAGCATCGCTCAATACTCAAAGTTTCATATCTGAGGCAAGTTTTCAAGAAACTGCTCGGGTTTTAGCAAGGGCGGCTCTCCGGGGCCGTATTGATTGGTTGAAGGGTCTGAAAGAGAACGTTGTTTTGGGGGGGATGATACCTGTTGGTACCGGATTCAAAGGATTAGTATACCCTTCAAAACAACATAACAACATTCCTTTGGAAACAAAAAAAAAGAATCTATTCGGGGGGGAAATGCGAGATATTTTGTTCCACCACAGAAAATTATTGGATTCGTCCCTTATCAAAGAATTTCCATGATACACTAAAAGAATCATTTATAGGATTTAATGACTCCTAAGTTCATCCTTTTCACTATCTTTATTATTATTATTTGGTAATCAAAAAAATGAAAAGATAATAATGAATAAAAAGTTTTGGTTGTCTATCTACGGTAGAAGAGAAAGTTCCGTCGGAACAATTATTTATTTCAGTTTCAGGGTTCCCTCTTTTTTTTTTTTTTTCAAAAAAAGAAAGAGGGTGTGGGGAGAAATGACAAGAAGATATTGGAACATCCGTTTGGAAGAGATGATGGAGGCAGGAGTTCATTTTGGCCATGGTACTAGGAAATGGAATCCAAAAATGGCACCTTATATTTCTGCAAAGCGTAAAGGTATTCATATTATAAATCTTACTAAAACTGCCCGTTTTTTATCAGAAGCTTGTGATTTGATTTTTGATGCGGCAAGTAGGGGAAAACAATTCTTAATTGTTGGTACCAAAAATAAAGCAGCTGATTCAGTAGCGTGGGCTGCAATAAGGGCCCGGTGTCATTATGTTAATAAAAAATGGCTTGGCGGTATGTTAACGAATTGGTCCACTACTGAAACCAGGCTTTATAAGTTCCGGGACTTAAGAATGGAACAAAAAATGGGGAAATTCAACCGTCTTCCGAAAAGAGATGAAGCTATGCTGAAAAGACAATTATCTCGCTTGCAAACATATCTGGGCGGAATTAAATATATGACAGGGTTACCCGATATTGTAATCATCGTCGATCAGCACGAAGAATATACGGCCTTGCGAGAGTGTATCACTTTGGGAATTCCAACAATTTGTTTAATCGATACAAATTGTGACCCCGATATCGCAGATATTTCGATTCCAGCAAATGATGACGCTATATCTTCAATCCGATTAATTCTTAACAAATTAGTATTCGCAATTTGTGAAGGGCGTTCTAGCTATATAAGAAATCCTTGATTAATAATAAGATAAATAACTTACTTCGGAAGTCCCATAGATTTCGGGAATAGCTTACTCTTTTTTCTTAATTCTAAAAAAGAAATAAAAAGAACTGGGGATATTATGTAATTAGTTAGTTTAGTTAGTATTCAAAATATCCGATTCAAGTAGGCAGGTGGTTGAATCAAAAAATTTTTATTTAAAGTTTTATTTTTTTAGAGGGCAATATGAACGTTCTATCATGTTCCATCAACACACTAAAGGGGTTATACGATATATCCGGTGTGGAAGTAGGCCAACATTTCTATTGGCAAATAGGGAGTTTCCAGGTCCACGGTCAAGTACTTATTACTTCTTGGGTTGTAATTGCTATCTTATTAGGTTCAGCCGCTATAGCTGTTCGTAACCCGCAAACTATTCCGACTGGCGGGCAGAATTTCTTCGAATATGTTCTTGAATTTATTCGAGATGTAAGTAAAACTCAAATTGGCGAAGAGTACGGTCCTTGGGTTCCTTTTATTGGAACTATGTTTCTATTTATTTTTGTTTCTAATTGGTCAGGAGCTCTTTTACCTTGGAAAATAATACAATTACCTCATGGAGAGTTAGCCGCACCCACGAATGATATAAATACTACTGTAGCTTTGGCTTTACTTACGTCAGTGGCATATTTCTATGCGGGTCTTAGCAAAAAGGGATTAAGTTATTTCGGGAAATATATTCAGCCAACTCCAATCCTTTTACCAATCAACATCTTAGAAGATTTCACAAAGCCCTTATCACTTAGTTTTCGACTTTTCGGGAATATCTTAGCTGATGAATTAGTCGTTGTTGTTCTTGTTTCTTTAGTACCTTCAGTGGTTCCTATACCTGTCATGTTCCTTGGATTATTTACAAGTGGTATTCAAGCTCTTATTTTTGCAACTTTAGCTGCGGCGTATATAGGTGAATCCATGGAGGGCCATCATTGAAATAGTCTTTTTTTAGCCCATATGCGCGGCTCAAGATAGTATTTACTTCGGAAATATACAATTTGGGCTATATACAATCTAGAGTAATAGAAAAAAGTTACGATATTAGAGACTTGTAAAAAGAAAGGAAAGAGATCTAAAGGATCTTTTTCCTAAACCCTTCCGTCCGTTTAATTTAACCCTCTCAATGAGTATTCGTTTTATGTTGGTAAGCCTGTGTCAAATTTCAAATAATAAAATAATTGAATAGTTTGAATTTTGCATAAGAATACTTGTAGTATATGTTTATGATATGTGGTGTGATTAAACAAAAGGGCGAAACAATTCTGGTTTCAGTTGCTTTTGTTCAAGAATTGACCAAAAGAAAATTATTATAAATAATAAATTGCATGAACTTAGATCAATAAAATAATTTGATTTCTATGCAATAATTTACTTATACTTAATCCATTTTTCCATTTCCCTTGTATCCGTGGGAATAAGGATAAAGAAAAGGAAAGGGAGAAAAGAATTTACGAAAATACGAAAAAAGGATTCATCAAAATTTTGGTTAAGTAGGTTTAGAACCAGGTATATGTAATGTAATTGATTGGGGTATATGTAATATAATTGAATGGCTATAAGCCAACTTTTGTAGTTATTTCGACACTTAATTAATTCAATTTAAGATGAATGACTGGTTTGTTTACGTTATAGAAGAAAAACACGTATATGTGATATTAGATATTGACTTGTTATATATGAACTAAAGATATAATTTGCTCTATTACTGTGAAATTGGAGAGGAGATAGGGATTTCAATAGTCAATAAAAGTCTTCTGTTTCATTATGACTGTGAATTAATAAACAGATGAAATCAAGAAATAATTCAACAGTTCGGAACCAAGAAATGGAAGAGCAGAAGTCGTATGGGTTCACAAGGGCTCTGCGAATAGAAACTAAAAAAGATAAATCTAAGTAGTTCTGATGATTCAATAATATAATTATATTCGAAGTTCTTAGTTACTTCGAATCCTAGCGACGGAATAATTAAGTCATAATTCATTGGTTGATTGTATCATTAACCATTTCTTTTTTTTGGTACGAGGAACTTATCATGAATCCACTGATTTCTGCCGCTTCTGTTATTGCTGCTGGATTGGCTGTAGGGCTTGCTTCTATTGGACCTGGGGTTGGTCAAGGAACTGCCGCGGGTCAAGCTGTAGAGGGTATCGCGAGACAGCCTGAAGCTGAGGGAAAAATACGAGGCACTCTATTGCTTAGTCTAGCGTTTATGGAAGCTTTAACAATTTATGGACTGGTTGTAGCATTAGCACTTTTATTTGCGAATCCTTTTGTTTAATTTTAGAAATATGAAAATTTTTTATTTTTTCATATTTTATTGGCTTGGACTTGTCGTTTGCTTTTTCGAATTATATCCAAATTAAACTCCTACAATTACGTATTTTTTGAGAAAATAACCTACGGGAAGGGCTGATTTGCGGGTGAGGAATTAGCATACCAACTCGCTTTCATCCTTCCCGTCCGTAGTCCAAGGAAAACAATTTTGGGGAAATGTTGTAACAAAAGGAGCAGTTCGTAGTTTATAATTCGAATATTCTTTAATTTAACTCGATTTTAAAATAGGAAATAAACAAATAGAATATAGAATAAAAGAAGAAAAGAGGTAATAAAAAAATAACTCTGTTCGGTTTTTTAGTCTATATAAGAGGAGATCATATGAAAAATGTAACCGATTCTTTCCTTTCTTTAGGCCACTGGCCATCTGCCGGGAGTTTCGGGGTTAATACCGATATTTTAGCAACAAATCCAATAAATCTAAGTGTAGTGATTGGTGTATTGATCTTTTTTGGAAAGGGAGTGTGTGCGAGTTGTTTATTTCAAGAATCGGTTGGATCCAACCAGCTGTACCTTTTTCTGTTCTAACTAACTAAGAATCTAACTAAGAAAAGGGTGCAAGATCCCGCGAATTACTTCTGAATAAAAATAAATTATATGTAAGAACCATAGCATTTCGTTATTC